AGTATGCATAAAAGTATTTGTCCCAAAGAATAATCCTAGAATCTCGTCTGTTTTCTGGATTTGGAAAAGTGCTGATTTTCAAGAACGCGAATCTTATGATATGTTGGGAATCTCCTATGATAATCATCCACGCCTTAAACGTATCTTGATGCCTGAAAGTTGGATAGGCTGGCCCTTACGTAAGGACTATATTACCCCAAATTTCTATGAAATACAAGATGCTCATTGAATGATAAGGAAACTAATGTTCACTTATACGACACAACTCCAGATTTCATTCAAGTCAAGGAATATTTTTACGTTCTGTTCTAGATGAAACAGAGTAACTGGACTCTAATTCGTATTATGGATAGGCCTAAAAAAGGCTTCATTGCTATTCCCGAATTTGGAAAAGATAATATCTATTTTGTATGAGCAGAAACAAAAAGATGAATCAAAAGAGTTCTGCACCATGAACTTTGTACCGCGCACATCACTTAGACAGACCTCGGAAAGTAACGTAAGCAAGAGTGAAGAAATAGAATAAATATAAAAGAAAAAGCGAAATTCCGAAATAAAAAGGGATTGAATTTTATTTGTACTGTGTCTGAAATGCATCCTGTCTATTCCTATCCTTCAACCCCTCTATACTTTTTTTAAGTTTTTTAAAAACTTTTTTTTTTTTTGATATATATATGAAGACTTAACACTCTTTTTGAGTGAGAGAAAGCACAATATGAACAAACAAGAAAGAAAAAAGAAACAAAAAAAAGGGAACATAATCCCACTTTAGTTCTTTACCATAACCATACATATATTTTTTACCCATCTCTAAAAATGGAGGTATATATCTATACGCTAGATGAATAAGTATGTATCATGCTCTTGACTATTAACGAATATATATCCTGATCTGTCTCGATTAATTTGTATGAATATCTATCCGATATATTATTCATGTGTCAGGAACCAGATTTGAACTGGTGACACGAGGATTTTCAGTCCTCTGCTCTACCAACTGAGCTATCCCGACCATTTCCCGTGCATCATCCTAGTAGAGTACTTGTATCTATGTCAATTAAAGGGACTAAATCTAAATAAAGTAAAGTATTAAATAAAGTAAAGTATTAAAAAATTTTTTCTAATAAATGTAAGGATAATGATATGTATGGACTGTGAATGATTCAATAATAGAGATTCATTGCCCATATATGTTCATTTGTACAGGTATCGTATCTATCCAAATTGGGATAAGATCCAAAGATTTCTCTTCGGATCCATTTGTGAAAGAGTAGAGTGAATGAGAAAGAAAGATAGTGAATTTTGTTTGAACCACTGATGAAAAAAAGAGGATAAATAGTTAGGAAGTAAAATGGACTTTTTGTTGGGGATAGAGGGACTTGAACCCTCACGATTTCTAAAGTCGACGGATTTTCCTCTTACTATAAATTTCATTGTTGTCGGTATTGACATGTAGAACGGGACTCTCTCTTTATTCTCGTCCGATTAATCAGTTTTTCAAAAGATCTATCAAACCCTGGAATGAATGATTTGATCACTGAATATTCGATTCTTCCTTCAACTTCGATTGGAATGGATTCACAATAACTCTGAATTTTTTCTTTCATATATATATATTCGATAGATTCGGGTCGTGATTAATCGTTTGATATGTTAGTATGTATACGTACGTATTAGATATATAGGGCCGTCCTTTCTGTAATTTCGATAGAGGAATTCCAGCTACCAACACAACGTAGTCAACTCCATTCGTTAGAACAGCTTCCATTGAGTCTCTGCACCTATCCTTTTTTTATTCTAGTTTTATAAATAGAAACCCTTGTTTTATCAAAATAAAGATTTGGCTCAGGATTGCCCATTTTAAATTCCAGGGTTTCTCTGAATTTGGAAGTTACCACTTAGTAGGTTTCCATACCAAGGCTCAATCCAATCAAGTCCGTAGCGTCTACCAATTTCGCCATATCCCCTTTTGATTTGAGACCAAGATCCAGTTGGAATTCCACCCATCTCTTTCATTTATTTTGGAACCGTTGAATTCATTAGATAATGATTCCCATATCGAAAAAGTGTATGCTATTTGATTTTTTTGGCGATCCTCTATCAGTTTATTTCTATTGGATAAACCTTGTTTCAATCAGAAATGATTCTATCATTGATGTATCCGCAATTCAATATGGATAGATATATCCCATATATATATATATGTTTCTCCCTCCCTTTCTTTTTTACAGTGCGATTTGGAATACTGGAACGGTCGATATTCATTCTTCTTTTTTTTTTTTTCGTCCTATCTCTTCCTTTTCCGAATGAAACCAGAAGAATGTCTCATTCTAATTTGGATTGTATCTTTATCCTTATCTTATCTTTTCTTAGGACCGATCCGCTCGCTATACGCTATAATTATTGCTATAACTGCTTTACTTTAACTTTAAGAAATAAATTTATTTTATATTAAGAAATAATTAGATTTTTTATAATCATAGTTTATAATTTTAAATTATCATTAATATATATATATATACATATTCATTAACATATATATATATATTAAAAAATATAAATATAATGTATAAATATATAAATAAAATGTATAAAATGCATAAAAAAAAAATAGAATGTATAAATAATAATTAATGTAATTAATATGATAGAATGAAAATTCTACTAATTAGTCACATACTAATTAGTCATATATTTCTATTAGAAAAATATCTATTAGAAAAATAGAATTCTATTAATTCTATTTAGTCATATCTAGTTCTATATTATTAGTTATATTAGTTATAACTAATAATATAGATATAATGATATAGATATAACAATAGAACTATGAACTATAGTTCATATTAAATTAATAGCTAATAGCCCTAAGCTAAGATCCAGCAGTTTCCTGAATTCCTATACACTATTTCTATTTGTTATACTATTTCTATTTCTGTTATGTGAGCCCGCTTAGCTCAGAGGTTAGAGCATCGCATTTGTAATGCGATGGTCATCGGTTCGATTCCGATAGCCGGCTTTTTTTTCTCTATCGATTTTTCCATGATTGATAATCTCTCCTTTTCTCAAAATGTTGGATCACCGATCTATTATGTCGTGGTAACTTGTAACTATGAATAAAAAATGGATTGGAGCAATTAGATCTCTACAGAACAAATCATAAAACGGAGCCTCAACTTCCTATATATACATATACAAAAAATCCGGATATTAATAGAATTCATTTCATTCTACTTTGTAATACTTCAGTAAATTTAGCTTTGCTTTGTTTATCCTTTAGTTCACTATTAATTTAAGATTTATTCTGTAAAATGAAATTTCAATAAAATAAAAAAAAAGGAGTCTTTATGTCTCGTTATCGAGGACCTCGTTTCAAAAAAATACGCCGTCTGGGAACTTTACCAGGACTAACTAGTAAAAGACCTAAATCCGGAAGTGATCTTAAAACCCAATTGCGTTCTGGGAAAAGATCGCAATATCGTATTCGTCTAGAAGAAAAACAGAAATTGCGTTTTCATTATGGTCTGACGGAGCGACAATTAGTTAGATATGTACATATCGCTGGAAAAGCCAAAGGGTCAACAGGTCAGGTTTTACTACAACTACTTGAGATGCGTTTGGATAACATCCTTTTTCGATTGGGTATGGCTTCGACCATTCCTAGAGCTAGGCAATTAGTTAACCATAGACATATTTTAGTTAATGGTCGTATAGTGGATATACCAAGTTATCGTTGCAAACCCCGAGATATTATTACTACGAAGGATAAACAAAGATCGAAAGCTCTGATTCAAAATTATATTGCTTCACCCCCCCCTGAGGAATTGCCAAAACATTTGACTATTGACTCATTCCAATATAAAGGATTAGTAAATCAAATAATAGATAGTAAATGGATCGGTTTGAAAATAAATGAGTTGTTAGTCGTAGAATATTATTCCCGCCAGACTTGAACCTAACGAAAATAACAAAGAAAGATTCAGAGAATTTTGCCCTCTTTTCGACGAAGTAAATGGATCTAAGGGCCTTGATCCGCATTTTTCTCATTCACGTATTACAAATAGATCAGCAGTAGGATTTTTTTTCTTTTTTGCTCTTTCCGATATTTGTATTTTACGTACCGCAGTAATGTAATTAGGAATAGAGAATTTCTGGAATAGAGAATTTCTATCAAATAAAAGTCTTATTGCTGGAATAATGGTATCAGTTGTTATTTGATTTGATACATTGTGGTCGGTCACGTTGGTGAATTAACAGAAACGGAAAGAGAGGGATTCGAACCCTCGGTAAACAAAAGCCTACATAGCAGTTCCAATGCTACGCCTTGAACCACTCGGCCATCTCTCCTACATAATCTTATTATTGACCAGAAACCGAGTGAATAGCGAGTCATTCATATTATTGCAGTACAGGTATGACCGATCAATGGTTCCATAGGAATAATTTCTTTTAAATTTCCTATTTCTCAACACCAACTTCTCTCATCAGCTACCCCATGGATCTATTACAAATTCATGAATCGTCCCATGGATTTTTATTTCCATTGTATGGCATGACGTATACACGTCATGTAAACAAAACGGATGGTTACTCTACTCTATTTTATCATGGAATAATTATTCTTTTTCCTCTTTGCTTTGGATCATAACCAAATCAAAACTTCTAGAGTTATCAAAATCCGTAGTAAAAGAAAGTCCTTGGTTATTCAACTTAGATGAAATCTTAGATGAAATAGTAATAGTTCCGTTCATTGGTATACTACGAAATTGTAATGAAATCCAATCTGATTCAAATATTTCATATCTCTCCTTGTCGAAACAAAATGGGACAATTTGAGCGGAAGGTCCACATTTTTAGAATTAGTCTGTTTTATGTTATTTCGTATTGTACAATTCCTTTGTTTGTGGGATCATTTTCCCCGAAGGGTAATGAAAAGAATTCTAATTATAGATTATAGAAAGGATTGCTAATTATGCCTAGATCTCGGATAAATGTAAATT